GGGCGTCCCTTTTGAAGCGAGAATTGATTTTCCTTGATACCTAACATAATGCATGAAAGGATCCTTGAACAACCATAGATTGGACTGAAAGGCCTTAGCAAAAGCTTTTACAAGTACAAGATGTTCTAGTTTTCCATAGAAATAGATTCGTTCAATAAGGGTTCCAGAAGACGTTGAGCATAAATGAGAAGATTGGTTACGAAGAAAGACGAAGATGGATTCATATTCACATAGATGAGAATTATATAGGACGAAGAAAAACCTTTGAGTTCTTTTTAAAAAACAAGAACTGGCTTTATTTGGAGTATTCCAACTACGATACTCGTGGAGAAAGAATCGTAATAAATGTAAAGAAGAAGCGTCTTTTACCCAGTAGCGAAGAGTTTGAACCAATATTTCCAGATGGGCTGGGTAGGGTATTAGTATCTCTAACACATAAATTAAATGTGAAAATTTGTCCTCTAAAAAAGGGAATATTGAATGAATTGATCGTAAATTATGAGATTTAACTATCCCTTTCCTTTCTAGCGAAGATAATAATCGGAGATAAAACGGAATTTCTACAATGACTGCAAATCCTTCTGATATCATTTGAAAATTAAAATTCTTGTTGCGTCCAAAAAATAGATTTTGGTTAAAATCATTAGCAAAAAGAATCAAATGATTCTGTTCATACTGATACATTCGCTCAATTGCACGTTTCACAATTAGTAAGCTTAATTTATTAGAACCTGCATTTTCCAACAAAATAGATCTATCTCTATTTATTCTATTTAAACCATGATCATGCGCAAGTGCATAAATATACTCCTGAAAGATAAGTGGATATAAGAAATAGTGTTGTTGATATCTATTTAGCTTTAAATATCTTTTAAATTCCTCCATTTAAAATTCTAGTTGAACTAAAGGTAGAGGATTTTGGGGGTTATCAATGAAACATAGTGCGATACAGTCAAAACGAGGTATTCTAGTAATAAACGAATAGATACCTCGGATACAGGTAAACTTATCAACGGATTCTCTATCCTCTCTTTTCCATTTAAACGAATAAGTTTATGTTCGTTTAGGATAACAAAATACTTAGAAATCCTTTATTTTTTCAACCTAATCGCTCTTTTGATTTTGGAATTTTTTATCAATATACTGTTTCTTCTACACACACATTTCCATTCCATAATGGAAAATGTCAATAGTTAGGATTCATTAAAAAATAAAGAATCCGTTCATGGGATAATCCCTTCCCGTATCAGGCACTAATACATTTTTAACGTCTAATTAGATCGGGTAATCATTCAAATTAAGAACAGAAGCTCGTTGCTTTTTCCCTATAATCAATAAATTGAAGCCATTAGGGCTCTATCTCTATCCATTTATTCATCCGACCCAACTTTAAATTGAATTCATTTTGTTCCGTTTCAAAAAAGAACACAGGGGTTTGTACCGATTCGGAAAGAATGAAATATTCTCAGAACTCTTCGTTGATCCGACATGCTATTTTTTCCATTCATTCCCTTTCAGGATCAGTCGTGGTCTTCCAAACTCTACCGATGGTATGGACGAATCCCTCGCTTCATCCAAATGTGTAAAAGATCCTAGCCGCACTTAAAAGCCGAGTACTCTACCGTTGAGTTAGCAACCCGAATAGAAAAAGGTTATGTAGATACAATCAAAATAAAAAAAGATAGATAAATGTCAAAATTTATAGACCGCCTCTTAGTTCTTATGTTATCGACTTTTCTCAATTAAAACCCCTATTCTTATTATATCTTAGCTCAAATTGTATTAAAGAGAATCCAAGGAATCCCATCATTTAAATAATGTAAGATAAAAATAAAACCTCTGGGACAGAAAAAATTTATCTACTTATCAGGATGAATTATATTTGTTCGATACACTGTTGTCAATATAAATGTTGAAAAAAGAATACAATGTAAAAACAAAATAAATGTAATTTGCTATTAAAAATTTCAGATTTATATTTATACTATTAAAAAAGGGCTTGTGTTGGATTGGCACTACATGGATGAAAAAAGTTTAGATAGAGGAATAAAAAAGGAAGAAGTATAAAAAAAATATCAGATTTATTTTTATTTATTTTATTCAATCAATAATAAGTAACTAGAATAAAAAAAGGAGGATTCCTTGGTTATTACTTATTAGTAGAGTTCCAACGAAAACCGACAAATTGAAGGAACTCCCATAATTTTATATTTCTAGGATCAAACAACTCGGGTTTTGTCGTTCTAGAACATGAAATTTTATAGAAGCAATGAAAAAAAGATATGAGTAGAGTCAAAAAAGGGAAAAATTTAGATATAAATCCAAAAATTTATATAAGAATTACTACCCCTTTATATTTCTTTATTTCCTTAATTAAATTTTGTTTGATTAGGACCAAGCTACTTAAAAACCTCCGCCTTTTTTAAAATATCCCGAACAGTTCCTGTGGGCTGAGCGCCCTTTTCAAGGAAATATAGAATAGCAGGAACGTTTAAATAACTTTGATTCTTTATCGGATCATAAAAACCCACATTCCGAAGATCTCTTCCTTCTCTTCGGGATCGAACATCAATTGCAACGATTCGATAGACGGCTCATTTGGATAGATCTAATTAAATGAACAAGACCCCCCCTAGAAACGTATAGGAAGTTTTCTCCTCGTACGGCTCGAGAAAAAATGATTTTGAGTTTTGTCTACGTATAGAATTTTAATTAATGTCAAAAAGGAGTTGATAAAATAAATTAGAATGGGATTTAACTCGTTTTTTTCTTCCTCCTTCCTGAAAAAATAAAAAATCATTTGTACCCATAACTCAAGTTGGATAATTCTCAAATAGCTTAAAAGAAAAAAATCTTTAGGCAATTTATTTAATTTTTTGAATGGTCTTTAACCCCCTCCTGTTTGTCTCACTTTATATTTAATCTTTATTATTATCCAGTTATTGAGACAATTGAAAAAACGGCGTTTCCTTGTTCTGGGATCCTTTTTCTTTGTTTTAAATCAGTGGGTTTAGACATTACTTCGGTGCTTCTTAATCCTTACAAAATGGCAGCAACATACCCCTTTTGTGATTTCTTTCTATCAAAGAATCAGACAAACGCTTGATTCCCGCGCGATACACTTTGAATCGAAAGAGTTTTCTCAATTCCAACAAATTTTACTTTTGAATTAAAAACTTGACTGAATCGGATCCTTTCGATTTATATATTGATATATATGATATACTTACGAAGTTGTTCCAATTTATTGATTGGTATTAACCCTAGATTCTTGCCCCCTGAAAGATGAATCCATACTTTCTACCCGAGCTCCATCATGTACTATATTCATTACAACCTAACAAAAAGAAGGATTCTAGTGAAAACAGAACAGATGTCGGGCCAAGAGCACCTTCATTCTTAGAAAGGATGGCGGATGTAAGAATAAAACTCCACACCGGATCGTGTCCTTCAAGTCGCACGTTGCTTTCTACCACATCGTTTCAAACGAAGTTTTACCATAACAAAACATTCCTCTAATTTGGAAGCCATATGGAATTGATTCAATTATGGAATCATGAATAGTCATTGGTTCCGTCGATACATAAACATATAAATCTATACCCTTTTTTTCTTCTATACAACTTCTTCTATACAAAGATGTCAAAAAGTTTTCTGAAGCAATCTTAGCAAGACCCCACCTATTATTGTATGTTATTGTATGAATGCAACACTTTACTTTTTTTTAATTAGTTAAATTAAACTAGGGTGTGACCTATGTTACCATCATATCTTGATCACAAACAAATCTATTTAGTTATATCTATATGTTGTGAAAAACAAAGATATGATTCATAAAAGAATCATTCAAAATTAGAAAATAAATTATATCCAATATTCCAATATTAGGCATTTAAACATAACGTTATTTTCAAAATAAACTTTTACTCTGATACAATGTATATACCTGGGACGAAAGGATTCGAACCTCCGAATACCGGGACCAAAACCCGTTGCCTTACCACTTGGCCACGCCCCATCTATATTTCCATTATACACTAATAAAGAATAATATTAGTATTGGGTCTTGGTCAATTCCAGGGCAAATTTATATATAAATTCTTTATAGAATAGATTAGATTCTTGCTAGGATTTTTACGCATGTAGATATATAAGTTAGCCGAATTCATTGATCATTACATAAAATTAAATTAAGATATTTTATGAAAGTATGATTTCTTCTATTCTCCTTTGTTTGAGAATTGGGGAATTTTTTATTGGGTGGGTTCAAATAAAAAGAAGGATTTTTGTCTACCTTACTTTACTTCATTTTTCCTTATATCATTAACTCAATCAAAATGCAATTATCTCCAAGAACAAAACGTCTGTTATGCTTAATATCTTTAGTTTGATCTGCATATGTCTTAATTCTGTCTTTTATTCGAGTAGTCTTTTCTTCGCCAAATTGCCCGAGGCCTACGCTTTTTTGAATCCAATCGTAGATCTTATGCCAGTTATACCTTTGTTCTTTTTTCTCTTAGCCTTTGTTTGGCAAGCTGCTGTAAGTTTTCGATGAGATCCTTAATATTACTCTAGAAAATTCATGATTTATTCGAGAAAAATTATAACAATTAATAAGATCAAAAAAATCTTACACTATGAACCTTCGATTCAAACATTGAAAGTCTTGGTTGGATAGCTGCGAGAAATCCAAATCCGGCTCACCCCGTATTTCCCATTCTGCCCTTTTGAAAGACCCTAATCTAATAGGGTTATCCCCCGCAATATATAATTGGAGGTATGAAAAAAATTTTTAGTAATGAAAGACTCTTATGACAACTGAATTTTAATTTCTGTGAAATTATTTTATGTTTCTAGAAAGCACTTCATTTATTGGTGTCAAAACATTTGGTATAAAAAAATGGAGGATCTATTCTCTTTTCTCATTTTTTCCAAAAAAGATCTTGGAGATTGTGTAATGCTTACTCTCAAACTTTTCGTTTACACAGTAGTGATATTCT